TGATTAGTTGATACTTAAAATATATAATTCAAGTAGGCAAATCGAAAAAAAGATGGTTGAATCAAAATAATTCCTTTTTAAGTTCTATTTCTTTCAGAGGGTAATATGAATGTTCTATTATGTTCTATCAAAACACTAAAAGGTTTATACGATATATCCGGTGTGGAAGTAGGCCAACATTTCTATTGGCAAATAGGAAGTTTCCAAGTCCATGCCCAAGTACTTATTACTTCTTGGGTCGTAATTGCTATTTTATTAGGTTCAGCCATTATAGCTGTTCGTAATCCACAAACCATTCCTACTGACGGTCAGAATTTCTTTGAATATGTCCTTGAATTCATTCGAGACGTGAGCAAAACTCAAATTGGAGAAGAATATGGTCCATGGGTTCCCTTTATTGGAACTATGTTTCTATTTATTTTTGTTTCAAATTGGTCAGGGGCTCTTTTACCCTGGAAACTTATCCAGTTACCTCACGGAGAGTTAGCCGCACCCACAAATGATATAAACACGACCGTTGCTTTAGCTTTACTCACGTCAGTAGCCTATTTTTATGCGGGCCTTACAAAAAAGGGGTTGGGTTATTTCGGTAAATATATTCAACCAACCCCAATCCTTTTACCTATTAACATTTTAGAAGATTTCACAAAACCGTTATCGCTTAGTTTTCGACTTTTCGGAAATATTTTAGCTGATGAATTAGTAGTTGTTGTTCTTGTTTCTTTAGTACCTTTAGTAGTTCCTATACCTGTCATGTTCCTTGGATTATTTACAAGCGGTATTCAAGCTCTTATTTTTGCAACCCTAGCTGCGGCTTATATAGGCGAGTCCATGGAAGGTCATCATTGACTAGTTTCCGACGCAGTTTTTTTTAGCTTAGCCTGACGCAATGTATGCGCCGTTTAAGGTAATCCACTTAGGGAAGATAAATATAAGGTATAAATAAAGATATAAACGATCTAGAGTAATTGTAAAAAAGGTACGATATTTTTGAGTTGTAAAAAAAACAAATGGATTGGTTTGCGTAGGAAGGGGGGGTCGAGCTAGGTGTATATAATCTAATCGCTATAAGACAACTCTTGTGAATCTTTCGAAGAATGATTCGAGAATCCCGATGACTTTAAGATACAATATTTGGTTTACGGTTTGGGGGAAAAACATGTATATGTGATATTAGACATTAACTAGGTATATATGAACTAAAGATATATCTAATTTGTCTTACTATTGTGAATTTAGATAGGGATTTCAATAGAAGCCTTTCCGTTTCGTCTGTTATTGTGAATTGAATATTGGTTGATTGTATCATTAACTATTTCTTTATTTTTGTTTTGGCGCGAGGAAAACTTATCATGAATCCATTGGTTTCTGCCGCTTCCGTTATTGCTGCTGGATTGGCTGTCGGGCTTGCTTCTATTGGACCTGGGGTTGGTCAAGGTACTGCTGCGGGACAGGCTGTAGAAGGGATCGCGAGACAACCAGAGGCGGAAGGAAAAATACGGGGTACTTTATTGCTTAGTCTAGCTTTCATGGAAGCTTTAACAATTTATGGGCTGGTTGTAGCATTAGCTCTTTTATTTGCGAATCCTTTTGTTTAATCCTAAAAACACATATTTTTGTTTATTTCCGTGGATTTGCTGCTCTTGTTTTTTTCAAATTCTTTTAATATTTAACTTCTACAATTAAATTACTTAGGAACAACAACCCACGGAAATCGCCGGTTTGAGGATGAGGATACAACTCATTTTTTCCTTTACCTTCTTAGTCCAATGGACGAACTTTTTTTAGGAAGTATTGCAATTGTATTGTAACAAACGAGGTATTTCGCAACTGACCCGTATAAGACCTGGTACCTAATTCGAATCGAATAAGTATCAGGCTTATTGGAAATTTCCAATTGAAAAAAATCCATTAAAACCCATTTCTAAATCAATATATTTTTTGACTCAATTTAGTATTTTCTATTTAGAAATAGGGAAATTCATAATAAAAGAATATAAATAGTCTATCTATAACTATAAGAAAGCATAACTATAAGAAAGAGGAGATCGTATGAAAAATGTAACCGATTCTTTCCTTTCCTTGGGTTATTGGCCATCCGCCGGAAGTTTCGGGTTTAATACTGATATTTTTGCAACCAATCTAATAAATCTAAGCGTAGTGCTTGGTGTGTTGATTTTTTTTGGAAGGGGGGTGTTAAGTGATTTATTAGATAATCGAAAACAGAGGATCTTGAAGACTATTCAAAATTCAGAAGAATTACGCGAGGGGGCCCTAAACCAGTTAGAAAAAGCCCGGGCCCGCTTACGGAAAGTAGAAATAGAAGCGAATCAGTTTCGAATGACTGGATACTCTGAAATAGAGCGAGAAAAATTAAATTTGATTAATGCAACTTCTAAGACTTTGGAACAGTTAGAAAATTACAAAAATGAAACCATTCATTTTGAACAACAAAGAGCAATTAATCAAGTTCGACAACGGGTTTTTCAACAAGCCTTAC